GGTAAGGGGGTAAGTAGTTTAAGTGCTATGTCAGTATTGTGGAGGCCAATTTGTAACCATAAAATAAAAATTAAAAATCTTAGTTCGCTAAGCCTGATTTTTTGTGAAATTTTGTAATTTTTGCATTGCTGGCTGATGGGGGATGGGTTTAGTCTAATTCTCAAGTAAATGAGGTGGTGACGGGTCTAGCCCGTCAAAAGAGAAATGACTTTTTAAGTGCTATGTCAGTATTGTGGAGGCCAATTTGTAACCATAAAATAAAAATTAAAAATCTTAGTTCGCTAAGCCTGATTTTTTGTGAAATTTTGTAATTTTTGCATTGCTGGCTGATGGGGGATGGGTTTAGTCTAATTCTCAAGTAAATGGGGTGGTGACGGGTCTAGCCCGTCAAAAGAGAAATGACTTTTTAAGTGCTATGTCAGTATTGTGGAGGCCAATTTGTAACCATAAAATAAAAATTAAAAATCTTAGTTCGTTAAGCCTGATTTTTTGTGAAATTTTGTAATTTTTGCATTGCTGGCTGATGGGGGGGGGGCATAAGCATAAGCATAAGCATAAGCATAAGCATAAGCATAAGCATACACGTACACGTACACGTACACGTACACGTACACGTACACGTACACGTACACGTACACGTACACGTACACGTACACGTACACGTACACGTACACGTACACGTACACGTACACGTACACGTACACGTACACGTACACGTACACGTACACGTACACGTACACGTACACGTACACGTACACGTACACGTACACGTACACGTACACGTACACGTACACGTACACGTACACGTGTTGGCGTTATGTCCTGTGACCATTAACTTAATGTCTGTGCAAGATTAGGCGTAGTGCATTTCAGTAATTCACGTGTTGTCTATTATGTCCTTAGTACATGAACAAAATGTCCCGGCTCATAATTATGAGGATGGAGGAGGTACATCGAGGTGCTCGTCTACTATTTTAGGTTTGATTTATGGCCCGCCGCGGCCATGGTGAGTCCAAGCATACCCCGAAAAAATAAAGATACCAAATGCCTGACACCACAGTTATGTGTGAGCATGGGCTGATTAGTCATTAGTCCATCGAGATGTCTTATTTAAGGGGAACGTGTGGGCGATTTTAGGTGTTATGGCCCTGAAGTAAGAACCAGATGTCAGTTATAGTTTCACGCTAGCGACCCCCAAGTGTTATGGGCGCAGAGCGAGAAGAGGGATCCGTATTGGGCGGGTTGCTGGTTTCACGGAGGATGGTAGATTAAGGGACCCCTGGGGGAGGGGGATAGTCATGTTTTGATGGTTAGTGTGTCAGTTTGGGTTTTATGGTCTATGTACGATTATGGATTTTATGTCCTATGTACGATTATGAAGTTCGGGTATTTATGGATATTCATGTTGTTAATAATGTTGGGTTGATTAAGGGGGTAATGTCTTATGTACGATAAGAGTTTTATGTATTACTAGATATGCATGGGGATAATAGTTTAATGTACGATTAAACATAGAATGTACTATGTACTATTATGGATTATATGTACTGTACCATTATTAATGGGGAGATACATTAATGCACGAAGTACATAGCGGGCGCACGTGTGTGCGCCTCTAAGGTGGGGTGTGTGAGTCACAGAGAGTAGTTTAAGAAGAATATCAGCTTTGGGTGCTGATGGTGGGACTTTAGGTCTCCTCTTTGATGTCCTAGGAAGGGTTGTGCTTCATTTCTGGTTTACAAGACCAGGGTAATTTTTATACTACAAGGACCTTCATTTGAGCAATTTATTCTCGATTAGGCTGCAAGTTGGTATGAGAAATAGGATTAAAAAGAAGTAGAGGAAGGATGCCAATTGTCCGATAATGATGAACGGGTGTTCGACAGGTTGTCCTCCGATTCATGTGAGTGTGAGTAGGTCAGCTACGAGAATTCAGAAGAGGGTCTGGCTAATTGGTCGGAATATCATGCTTCGTTGTTTTGATGTATGGAGGAAGGGCATGATTGCTAGGATAGCAATTGATAGGACAAGGGCTAATACACCGCCTAGTTTGTTAGGGATAGAGCGGAGGATGGCGTAGGCAAATAGGAAATATCACTCAGGTTTAATGTGTGGTGGTGTATTGAGTGGGTTGGCAGGGGTGTAGTTATCTGGGTCTCCTAGGAGGTCTGGGGAGAATAAGACTAGGGTAAGAAGGAGAGTGGTTAGGAGTAGAAAACCAAGGGCATCTTTGACTGTATAGTAGGGGTGGAATGGGATTTTGTCTGCGTCTGAAATAATCCCTGTAGGGTTATTTGAGCCTGTTTCGTGAAGGAAGAGTAAGTGAACTATGACTAAGGCGGCAATGATGAAAGGCAGGATAAAGTGGAAAGCAAAGAATCGGGTCAGGGTGGCTTTATCTACTGAAAAACCGCCTCAGATTCATTGGACGAGGTCAGTGCCGATGTACGGGATTGCAGATAGGAGGTTCGTGATTACGGTTGCTCCTCAGAAAGATATTTGTCCTCATGGTAAGACGTAGCCTATGAAGGCGGTTGCTATAACTGCGAATAGTAGTAGGATTCCGATATTTCATGTTTTTGAGTAGGTATAGGAGCCATAGTAAATGCCTCGACCTACGTGCAGAAATAGGCAGATGAAAAATATGGACGCGCCGTTGGCGTGTAGATAGCGGATAATTCAGCCATAGTTTACGTCTCGGCAGATGTGAGTGACTGATGAAAATGCGGTTAATGTGTCTGATGTATAGTGCATGGCTAGGAATAGGCCGGTGATGATTTGGATGCCTAGGCATAGGCCTAATAGGGACCCGAAGTTTCATCATGCGGAGATGTTTGAGGGGGTTGGTAGATCAATGAGGGAGTGGTTTACAATTTTTATTAGGGGGTGGTTCTTTCGAATGTTGGTCATTAGGTTCTTGTAGTTGAATCTACAACGGTGGTTTTTCATATCATTGGTCATGGTTAAAGTCCATGCAGGAATTATGACATACTATGTGTTATTATTAAGCATGTTATTTGTTGCAGGTTTTGTGGGATTTTCTTCTAAGCCGTCTCCTATTTACGGGGGGTTGGGTTTAATTGTGAGTGGGGGCGTGGGTTGTGGTATTATTTTAAGTTACGGGGCGTCATTTTTAGGGTTAATGATGTTTTTGGTGTATTTGGGGGGTATGCTGGTAGTGTTTGGATATACGACCGCAATGGCTACGGAAGAATACCCTGAGTCTTGGGGGTCGAATGCAGTGGTTTTAGGGACGTTGGTTGCGGGTTTAGTGATGGAGTTGGCTTTGGTAGGTTTATTCATAGGGGACGGGGTTGTTGGTTGAGGGCTTGAGTTAAAGGGTTCTGAGAGTATGGGTGTATTTGGGGGTGAGGAGAGTGGTTATGTTCGGGGGGATTCGATAGGGGTAGCTGCTTTATATGGTAGTGGGGGATGGTTAATGTTGTTGGCGGGTTGAATGTTATTTGTTAGTATTTTTGTCGTGATTGAGATTACTCGGGGGTTTAGATTAGGATGAAGATGGCTAGTGCGATTGAGATTAAGAATGATAAGGAGTAGAGTTTGATTAATCCCTTTTGTGTTGAAATTAGGGAAGACATATTTATTTGAATTGAGGCAATTGTTTTTGGGATTGCTTTTTCGGTCCATGCTATGTCTAGGGTGGTGGTTGCAGTGTTGAGACTGAATAGTAAGCTGGTGTAGGGGATGAGGCGGTGTATGGTTGTGGGGAAGAATCCAAGGAGGTTGGAGAAGTAGAATGATTTGGAGCGGGGGTTTAGTTTTAGGTTGAGTGTTAGTTGGTTGAGTTCTATTGCTAATAAAAAGCCTAGGATAGTGACTATTAGGGCTGCTATTTTTGTGTAGAGAGGTATGGTTATAGGGGGTACGGTGAAGAGAGGGATGTTGTTTGAGATGAGAAAGCCTGCGAAGATGCTCCCTAAGGCGAGGCGTTTAATTGAGTTGATTAGGGAGGGGTCGTTTTCATTGATGGTAATTATGGGTGGGAAACGGGGCTGGTTGAGCAGGGCGAAGAAGATGATTCGAGTACTGTAAATAGCTGTTATAGAGGTGGCAATGAGAGTTAACGATAGGGCTCAGGCGTTTGTATATGACGTGTTAACTGCTTCGATGATAAGGTCTTTTGAGTAGAATCCTGTCAAGAATGGCATACCTGTTAATGCTAAGCTGCCAATTGTGAGTGCTGATGATGTAAAAGGTAGTGTTTTGAATAGGCCTCCCATTTTTCGGATGTCTTGTTCGTCATTGAGGCTATGGATGATTGATCCGGAGCATATAAACAGTATGGCCTTGAAGAAAGCGTGAGTGCAGATGTGGAGGAAAGCGAGGTGGGGTTGGTTGATTCCGATCGTTACTATTATTAGGCCTAGTTGACTTGAGGTAGAGAATGCGATGATTTTTTTAATATCATTTTGGGTTAGGGCACATAAGGCTGTGAATAGGGTTGTCAGGGCTCCTAGGCATAGGATTAAGGATTGGGCTAGTTTATTGGACTCTAAGATAGGATAGAATCGAATCAATAGGAAGACCCCTGCTACAACTATGGTGCTGGAGTGGAGTAGGGCTGATACAGGGGTTGGGCCTTCTATTGCTGCTGGTAGTCATGGATGGAGGCCAAATTGTGCTGATTTTCCTGCGGCTGCTAGGATTAAACCTATAAGTGGGAGGGTGAGGTTACTTTTCTCTAGTATAAAAATTTGTTGAAGTTCTCACGAGTTTATATGGATTAAGAATCATGCTATGGATAGGACAAAGCCGATATCTCCAATTCGATTATATAGGATTGCTTGCAGGGCTGCGGTGTTTGCGTCTGTTCGTCCGTATCATCAGCCGATTAATAGGAAGGATATAATTCCTACCCCTTCTCAGCCAATGAAGAGTTGAAATAGGTTATTAGCTGTGACTAGGATTATTATAGTGATTAAGAATAGGAGTAGGTACTTGAAGAAGCGGTTGATGTTGGGGTCTGAGTGTATGTATCATAGGGAGAATTCTATGATGGATCATGTTACAAATAGTGCGACTGGGATGAACAGTATCGAGAAGAAGTCTAGTTTTAGGCTGATGGAGAGTTTGATTGTGTTAATTGTTGTTCAGTGTCAGTTTGATAACATTATTTCTTGGTTTATGTGTAGGAATATGATTATTGGTATTAGGCTAACTATGAAGGCAAGTGAGACTGAGTTTTTTACGTAGGTGGGGAAGGTGGGGTGGAAGTAGAAATTGGTGAAGGACATTAAAATAGGTAGTGTGAGAATGAGTATTGTTAGGGCGGATAGGGTGGAGAGTAGGTTGATTGCTTTTATTTGGAGTTGCACCAATTTTTTGGTTCCTAAGACCAACGGATAACTACTATCCTTTAAAAGCTGAGGGAGCCATATTGTTATATATGGTAGCAGGAATTAGCAGTTCTTGCATACTTCCTCGGTAGATAAGAGATTATTAGTCTCTATTACTAGATTCACAATCTAGTGTTTTGTTTAAACTATATCTGCAGTATGTAATGCCGAGGATGATCTTAGGGTTGATTGATAGGAGGGCTAATGGGAGGAGATGAAGGAGGATGAGGGTGTGCTCACGTGTGAAGGATGGGGTTATATTGTTGATGTGATATGTAAGTTTACCTCGTTGGGTTGTGGATAGTATATAGAGAGTGTAAAGGGCAGTAATTAGTATGTTAGTCCCTGCTAGGATGATTGTAAGGTTGGATCAAGAGAATGATGAGATAATTACGAATAGTTCTCCGATCAGGTTGATGGAAGGGGGTAATGCTAGGTTAGCTAGGCTTGCTAGGAGCCATCATGCGGCTATAAGGGGAAGAATTGTTTGTAGTCCTCGGGCTAGGATTATTGTTCGGCTGTGGATGCGTTCATAGTTAGTATTAGCTAGGCAGAATAATACAGATGAGGTGAGGCCGTGGGCGATTATTAGAGCTGTGGCTCCTATGAAACTTCATGGGGTTTGAATTAGGATTGCGACGATTACGAGTGCTATATGGCTGACGGATGAGTATGCGATTAAGGATTTTAGGTCTGTTTGTCGTAAACAGATGGAGCTTGTTATGATTATTCCTCATAGGGATAGTAGGAGGAAGGGGTATGCTATGTATTCTGTTACGGGGTTTAGGATTAGTGTTAGGCGTATTATACCATATCCTCCTAGTTTTAGTAGGACTGCTGCTAGGACTATGGAGCCTGCGATGGGGGCTTCTACGTGGGCTTTAGGGAGTCAAAGGTGTAGACCGTATAGGGGTATCTTTACTAAAAATGCTATTATGCAGGCTAGTCATAGTAGGGAGTTTGATCAGGAGTCAGTAAGTGGGCGAGCTAGGATTTGGATAACTAGGAAGTTGAGGGTACCAGAGGTGTTGTGGATGTAGAGTAGGGCTACTAGGAGGGGAAGTGACCCAACTAAGGTATAGAATAGGAAGTAGGTTCCTGCGTTTAGCCGTTCTGTTTGGTTACCCCATCGGGTGATAATGATGAGTGTAGGGATGAGGGTGGCTTCAAATAAAATATAGAATAGGATTAGTTCTGTAGCTGAGAATGTTATAACTAGGAAGATCTGTAGTAGAACTAGTATCGAGATAAATAGTTTTTTTCGTGGGAGGCTCTCTTTGGATAGGTGGTTTTGGCTAGCGATTAATATTAGGGGGAGTAGCCAAAATGTTAGAATTAAGAGGGGGGTGGATAGAGGGTCAGATGAAAATATTAGGGAGAAGTTTAGATTGTGGACGTTGGGTTGATACATTAGTAGTAGAGCTATTAGGCTGATCAGGAGGCTGTGGGTTGTTGTGTTGATTCATAGTATCTTGCTATTAGATCACCAGGTCAGGGGAAGTAGTATAATTGTAGGAATAATTAGTTTTAGCATTGTAGGAGATTTAGGTTGTGGACATAGTCTATACCGTATGTGTTGGAGACTATGACTAATAGGGCCAGCCCTACAGCAGCTTCGCAGGCCGCGAAAACTAGTAGGATTACTGGGAATATGAAGGAAGTGGTGAAGTTTATATTAAGAGAGACGATTGTGGCTAATATAAATAGGGATAGCATTATGCCTTCTAGGCATAGGAGTGATGATATGAGATGGGATCGGTAGACAAACATTCCAAGTAGGGCTACTATAAAGGCTACTATGATGTTTAAAGTGGTGATAGACATGTTGATAATTATGGGTAATCCATAGTCTAATGAGTCGAAATCATTTATTTTGTCTAAACTAATTATCATATTCAACTCATTCTAGGCCTTTTTGTATTCATTCGTATGCTAGGCCTATTGCTAGAATTGAGATAAGGAGTAGTGCAATGGTAAGTATCAGTGTTAAGTTATTGGTTTGGGTGGCTCAAGGGAGGGGCAGGAGGAGTGCAATTTCTAAGTCGAAAAGAAGGAATGTGATGGCAACAAGGAAGAATTTTAGTGAGAAGGGTAGTCGAGCTGATCCCATAGGGTCAAAGCCGCATTCATAGGGGCTTGCTTTTTCAGAGTATATATAGGTTTGTGGTAGTCAGAATGCGATAGTAATGAGGATCATAGGAACTAGGGTATTAATGAATAATGCTAGAATTAGGTTAATTACTTCATTCTGGGTTATTACCAGAGCTGACTGATTGGAAGTCAGTTGTACTAATTATACTAAGGAAGTAAGATCCTCATCAGTAAATGGAGACATATAAGAATAGTCAGACTACATCGACGAAGTGTCAATACCATGCGGCGGCTTCGAATCCGAAGTGGTGATTGGATGTGAAGTGGAAGTTGAATTGTCGAAGTAGGCAGACAGTTAAGAAGGTAGAGCCAATAATGACATGAAGTCCGTGGAATCCAGTTGCTATGAAGAATGTTGAGCCGTACACCCCATCTGAGATTGTAAATGATGTTTCGTAGTACTCGGAGGCTTGGAGTAGGGTAAAGTAGGCCCCTAGGAGGATAGTGATTAGTAGGGCTTGTTGTATGTTTTTTCGGTTTCCTTCTATGAGGCTGTGGTGTGCTCAGGTGATGGATACGCCTGAGGCTAGTAGTACAGAGGTGTTTAGAAGTGGAACTTCCAGTGGGTTTAAGGGGGTAATACCTACGGGTGGTCAGCAGCCGCCTAGTTCTGGGGTAGGGGCTAGGCTTGAGTGATAAAATGCTCAGAAAAACCCCGCGAAAAAGAAGACTTCTGAGATAATGAATAGGACTATTCCATAGCGAAGGCCTTTTTGGACAATTGGGGTGTGGTGTCCTTGAAAAGTGCCTTCTCGTACGATGTCGCGTCATCATTGGTATATGGTAAGAGTGTTGGTTATGAGGCCGATGGAGAGGAGGATGGAAGAGTGAAAGTGGAATCATATTACTAGGCCGGATGTCATTAGGAGGGCGGATAGAGCTCCTGTAAGGGGCCATGGGCTGGGGTTTACTATATGGTAGGCATGGGTTTGGTGGGTCATTAAGTATTATCATGTAGGTAGAGGCTTACTAGGAGTGTGAAGACGTAGGCTTGGATTAATGCGACAGCAAACTCTAAGCCTGTGAGCAAGAGAAGAATGATAAATGTGATTGTAGCGGTTGCGGGGCTGATAGAGGTTAGGGCTAATGTGGCGCCACCGATTAGGTGTATTAGAAGGTGACCTGCAGTAATGTTGGCGGTAAGCCGTACGGCGAGAGCTACAGGTTGGATAAATAGGCTAATTGTTTCAATGATTACAAGTATAGGGATGAGAGGAAGTGGGGTTCCTTGAGGGAGAAAGTGTGCTAATGAAGCCTTGGTCTTATAACGAAAACCTGTAATAACTGCCCCAGCTCAGAGAGGGATTGCTATGCCGAGATTTATGGATAGTTGTGTGGTTGGGGTGAAAGAGTGAGGGAGGAGGCCTAGGAGGTTAGTCGAGCCAATAAATATAATTAGAGAGACTAGTATTAGAGATCAAGTTCGGCCTTTGGGGTTATGAATTAGTATCATTTGTTTTAAAATAAGTTGAACAAGCCATTGTTGGATTGCAACAAGTCGGTTGTTAATGAGGCGTGTAGGAGTAGGGAATAAAATGACTGGGAATATAATAATTAGGATTACGATAGGTAAGCCTATGATTGAGGGGGTAATGAAAGAGGAGAATAAATTTTCGTTCATTTGGATTCTCAGGGTGTGGTTTGTTTGGTTGATTTTAAGCCTGTAGGGGAAGGGTTTGCAGGAAAGATGTATTTGTGGAATTTAAGTTGGATTAGGGAGAATAGTGAGATTAGCATTGATAGAATGGTGATAAATCATGTGGAAGTGTCTAGTTGTGGCATTTCATTATGGAGAGGTTGGGCTCTCAGTCTTTAACTTAAAAGTTAATGCTTACTAGCTTCATAATGTTCTTATAGCATTGATGATGATCAGGCTTCAAAATGTTTTAGGGGTACAAGTTCAAGAACGATTGGCATAAAGCTGTGGTTTGATCCACAGATTTCTGAACATTGGCCGTAGAACAGGCCAGGGCGGGTAGATATAAGTGTTGCTTGGTTCAGTCGTCCTGGGATAGCATCTGTTTTTAAGCCTAGTGATGGTACAGCTCATGAGTGTAGGACGTCTTCTGATGAGATTAGTATACGTACGGGTAGCTCTATAGGTAGGACTACTCGGTTATCTACCTCAAGCAATCGTAGTTCTCCTGGTTTTAGATCAGATGTTGGGACCATGTAGGAGTCAAAGTTTAGGTCTTCGTAATCAGTATACTCGTAGCTTCAATATCATTGGTGTCCTATCGTCTTGACTGTCAGGGATGGGTTGTTAATTTCATCTATTATGTATAGGATGCGTAGAGAGGGGAGGGCGATGAGGATTAGAATAATGGCTGGCAGAATTGTTCAGATTGTTTCTACCTCTTGTGCATCTATGGTGCTAGTATGTGTGAGTTTAGTAGAGAGCATGAGTGCAATGATGTAGAGAACTAGAGTGCTAATTAAGAAGACGATTATAAGTGTATGGTCGTGAAAATGTATGAGTTCTTCTATGATTGGGGAAGAGGCATCTTGGAAGCCTATTTGGGATGGATACGCCATAGAGATATACGGGTATTTGGCCCGTGATTTAATCTTGACAAGATTATGTAATGCTTTACTAATACCTCATTGAGAAAGTCATAAAGGTTATGTGGTTGGCTTGAAACCAATTAATGGGGGTTCGATTCCTTCCTTTCTTGTCCTAGGCTTTAACGTAGGCGGGTTCTTCAAATGTGTGGTATGGAGGAGGGCAGCCGTGAAGTCACTCTAGGTTGGTAGTTGTTAGTTCAACGGTTGAGACTTCTCGTTTGGAGGCGAATGCCTCTCAGATCATGAAAATTATGATTATTACTGCTGTTAGTGAGATGAATGAGCCTATTGAGGATACTATGTTTCATGTGGTGTAGGCGTCGGGGTAATCCGAATAACGTCGAGGCATGCCGGATAAACCTAGGAAGTGTTGAGGGAAGAATGTGAGATTTACTCCTACGAATATGACGGCGAAATGAATTTTTGCTCATACAGGGTCAAGGGTGTAGCCTGAGAATAGAGGAAATCAATGTGCGAACCCGCCTATAATGGCGAATACAGCCCCTATTGATAGAACATAGTGGAAATGGGCTACTACATAATAAGTGTCGTGTAGGACAATGTCTAGTGACGAGTTGGCTAGGACGATACCCGTAAGTCCTCCAATTGTGAAGAGGAAAATGAAGCCTAGGGCTCAGAGTATAGCAGGAGACCACTTAATGTTACCTCCATGTAGTGTAGCTAGTCAGCTGAAGACTTTTACGCCTGTGGGAATGGCGATAATTATAGTAGCTGATGTAAAATATGCACGGGTATCTACATCCATTCCTACTGTAAACATATGGTGGGCTCAAACAATAAAGCCAAGGAAGCCGATAGATATTATGGCCCAAACTATTCCTATGTAGCCGAAAGGTTCTTTTTTGCCTGAGTAATAGGTGACGATGTGAGAGATAACACCGAAGCCTGGTAGAATTAGGATGTAGACTTCAGGGTGGCCAAAGAATCAGAATAAGTGCTGGTACAGAATAGGGTCTCCGCCTCCTGCAGGGTCGAAAAAGGTCGTGTTAAGGTTTCGATCAGTTAAGAGTATGGTGATGCCTGCTGCTAGGACTGGTAGTGAGAGTAGCAGCAGGACAGCTGTAATAAGGACAGATCAAACAAATAGAGGGGTTTGGTATTGGGACATGGCTGGGGGTTTTATGTTAATAATTGTTGTAATGAAGTTAATAGCGCCGAGAATTGAAGAGACACCGGCTAGGTGAAGAGAGAAAATTGCCAAATCTACGGATGCTCCTGCGTGGGCCAGATTGCCGGCTAGAGGAGGGTACACAGTTCAACCGGTTCCTACTCCCGCTTCGACTATTGATGATGCTAATAGAAGTAGAAACGAGGGGGGTAGGAGTCAGAAGCTTATGTTGTTTATTCGGGGGAAGGCTATGTCGGGTGCACCAATCATCAACGGTACTAGTCAATTACCGAAGCCACCGATTATGATGGGTATTACTATGAAGAAAATTATAACGAAAGCGTGGGCTGTGACAATTACATTATAAATCTGGTCGTCTCCTAGAAGAGCCCCAGGTTGACCAAGTTCGGCTCGGATAAGAAGGCTGAGTGCAGTGCCTACCATCCCAGCTCAAGCGCCAAATAGTATGTACAGGGTACCGATGTCTTTGTGATTTGTAGAGAATAATCAACGGTTGATGAACATAAGTAAGGTAAGGTGGTCGAATAAGGCATTAGGCTGTAAATCTAACTATGGGGGTTTGAGTCCCCTTCTTACCAAGCCCTGAGGTGATGTGTCATGTTGAATTGCAAATTCAAAGGAGCAGCTTTAACCCTGCCGGGGCTTCTCCCGCCTTTTTTTCTCGCGGCGGGAGAAGTAGATTGAAGCCAGTTGATTAGGGTATTTAGCTGTTAACTAAATTTTCGTGGGGTTGGATCCCACCAATCTAGGGGGACTTAGCTTAAGTAAAGCGTCTGGTTTGCATCCAGGAGATGTTAGGTAGCTCTTGCAGTCCTTAGGCAGAAGTTAAGTATGAACTACTTGCTTAGAGCTTTGAAGGCTCTTGGTCTGGTTTAACCTAAACTTCTAATACCAGGTGGTGAATAGGGGGAGGAGGGGGAGGGAGAGGGTCGATAGGATAATTAGAGGTGATAGGAGGTAGGCTTGGTTTTTGAACTCAAATTGTCATTTTATTTTCATGTTATTTGTTGTAGGGAATATTGTTAGTGAGGTTGAATAAATTAGTCGTATGTAGAAATAGAGGTTAAGGAGTGCTAGTATGGCTATTAGGGTAGGAAGAATGATGCTGTCATTTTTAGTGAGTTCGTTAATGATAGCTCATTTGGGCATAAAGCCGGTGAGTGGGGGGAGGCCTCCTAGTGATATTAGAATGGTGAGTATGGCTGCTGTTATCAGGGGTGTTTTATTTCATGTTTGGGCTAGTGAAAGTGCTGTTGTACTAGAGTTAATGATGAGGAGTATAAATATTGGGATTGTTAAGATAATATAGACGACAAGGTTGAGGAGCATAATATCTGGATTATATGTTAGAATAATAGTTATTCAGCCTATGTGTGCAATTGATGAATAAGCTAGGATTTTTCGTAGTTGAGTTTGGTTTAGGCCACCTCATCCTCCGATTATAATGGAGAGAATGCCTATAAGGGTTAGTAGTGTAGTATTTAGGGAGTAGTGGATTTGATATATGATGGAGAGAGGGGCAATTTTTTGTCATGTTAGTAGGAGGAGAGTTGATTTTATGTTTACTCCTTGGGCGACTTCTGGGACTCAGAAGTGGAATGGGGCAACTCCTAGTTTTATGGTTAGTGCGGTTACTATTAGTAGGGGTGGGAGTTGGTTGTTGGGGTTGAGGACGGTTCAATGGCCTGAGAATATAAGGTTTAGGACAATAGCTATTATTAGGATTATTGAGGCTGTGGCTTGGGTGAGGAAATATTTTGTTGCGGCTTCTGTGGATCGTGGGTTGTTTTTGTAGGTTAGTAGTGGGATGATGGAGAGTATGTTTATTTCTAGGCCAATTCAGATTAGTAGTCAGTGGGAGCTGAACGTGGCGATGGCAGTGCCTGATATGAGTGTTAGGGTAATTATGATTAGGACTAGGGGGTTAATTAGTACGGGAAGGATATAAACCAACATTTTCGGGGTATGGGCCCGATAGCTTATTTAGCTGACCTTACTTAGAGTGTGGTGTAGTGGGTAGCACGGAGAATTTTGAGTTCTCAGGGATGGGTTCGAGGCCCAAGGCTCTAGAAACAAGGGGATTTGGACCCCTATTATTTACTCTATCAAAGTAACTCTTTTATCAGACATGTTTCTATGCGTATGGGGGGATGCTTGCTAGGAATACGGGCATGGATACGTGTCATATGCACAGGGCTAGGGTTAGAGGTAGGAAATTTTTTCATAGGAGATGCATTAGTTGGTCGTATCGGAATCGTGGGTAGGATGCTCGGATTCATAGGAATACTATTGTTAGTAGAAGGGTTTTGATGGCAAAGTTGATTGTGAAGAGTTGGGGGTTTTGGGTGTCATGATACGCTCCTAGGAATAGGGTAACGGTGAGAGCATTTATTATAATAATGTTAGTGTATTCGGCTAAGAAGAATAAGGCAAATGGTCCTGCGGCGTATTCTACATTGAAGCCTGATACTAATTCAGATTCTCCCTCGGTTAGGTCAAAAGGGGCTCGGTTTGTTTCTGCTAGAGTTGAAATGAATCATATCATAGCTAAAGGTCATGCTGGGATGAGGATTCATATGTATTCTTGAGTGTCAATTAGGGTTGACAGGGTGAAGGATCCGTTTATGAGAAGGATTGATAGGAGGATGATAGCTAACGTGACTTCGTAGGAGATTGTTTGTGCGACGGCTCGTAGTGCTCCGATGAGTGCATATTTAGAATTAGAGGCTCACCCTGATCATAGGATGGAGTAGACTGCTAAGCTTGAAGTTGCTAGGATGAATAGAATACCTATGTTCATGTTAATTAGGGGGTATGGCATGGGAATTGGGATTCATATTGTTAAGGCTAGGGTTAGGGCTAGTGTAGGGGCGATAATAAATAGAAATGGGGAGGATGTTAGAGGGCGGAGGGGCTCTTTGATAAAGAGTTTTACTGCGTCAGCAAAGGGTTGGAGGAGGCCATATGGGCCAACGACGTTGGGGCCTTTGCGGAGTTGTATGTAGCCTAGAATTTTTCGCTCAACTAGGGTGAGGAATGCTATGGCTAATAGTACAGGGAGGATTAAGAGGATGATGTTGGCTAGGAACATGTTGTTAAGAAGAGGAGTTGAACCTCTGAGTATAAAGTTTTAAGTTTTATGCATTTACCGGGCTCTGCCATCTTAACAAGCCCTGGTCTAGGGCAGGGTGTGATTAGTTTACTAGATTGAGATTGTTTCATCTATTGGGCTTAGAGCGCTGAGGGTACAGTGGGCTCTACTTCTCTTGTCCTTTCGTACTGGGAGGAGTGAGTGAATAGATAGAAACCGACCTGGATTACTCCGGTCTGAACTCAGATCACGTAGGACTTTAATCGTTGAACAAACGAACCTTTAATAGCGGTTGCACCATTTGGGTGTCCTGATCCAACATCGAGGTCGTAAACCCTATTGTCGATAGGGACTCTAGAATAGGATTGCGCTGTTATCCCTAGGGTAACTTGTTCCATTGATCAATAAATTGGGTCAATTGATGGTTTAGTTGCTTAGACGGGTTAGTCGTGGCTGTATCCATTCGGAGGTTGATTTATGCTCCGAGGTCACCCCAACCAAAATTTCTGGCTTAGGGGCATAATTTGTTGGGCTCGTGTAGAGGAGTGGTTTGTTTGCGTAAGCCAGTTAATTAAAGCTCCATAGGGTCTTCTCGTCTTATTGTCTTATCCCCGCCTCTTCACGGGGAGGTCAATTTCACTGATTCGGGGTGGGAGACAGCTAAGCCCTCGTGTTGCCATTCATACAAGTCCCTAATTAAGGAACAAGTGATTATGCTACCTTTGCACGGTCAGGATACCGCGGCCGTTAAACTTGCGTCACTGGGCAGGCAGTGCCTCTAATACTTGTGATGCTAGAGGTGATGTTTTTGGTAAACAGGCGGGGCTTGGGTTTGCCGAGTTCCTTCCACTCCTTTTAATCTTTCCTTGAATGCACTCCTGTGTCGGGTCAACAGTAGAAATTACGTAAGTTTTTAGGTGTGGGGTGTTTACGTATCATTGTTAACTATCAGTGAGTATTCGATCTGATATAAGCTTGTGCTGAGGAGAAGGTGGGTTCTTGTTACTCATATTAGCAGTGTTTCTTCTATAAGTTTATAGATTGGTCCAGTATTAGTGTTTTGGGAGTTTGTAGTTGTATGTGGGATTTGGTTTTCGGGTTGATGTTGAGCTTTAACGCTTTCTTAATTGATGGCTGCTTTTAGGCCAACTATGGTAGTAGGTGAAACTTACTCTCCAATTCAGGCTGTATCCTGGCTCTAAGGGGCTGTCCCCTCTTAGATTAGATTTTATGCTTACATTTTGATTAGAGTTTCTGTTGGTAGGCATAAAGTTGAACTAAAATTCTTGTTTGGACAACCAGCTATCACTAGGCTCGTTTGGCTTTTCACCTCTATCTGCAAGTCGTCCCACTATTTTGCCACATAGACGGGTTCGTTCTTAAGAGCTGCTCGCAGATAGCTCGTCTAGTTTCGGGGTCTTTGACTAAAATTCTTTTTGCCAAATGATTTCTAGCTAATTCATTATGCAAAAGGTACAAGGGTGAATCTTTGCTTTTTAGTGCTGTCAATCGATCTTTCATCTTTCCCTTACGGTACTATCTCTATAGCTCCTAAGATATATTTCTATCTCCTATACTTTAAGTGTGGTGAATGTTTTGTTTTAATGGTGTGTTTGGTTATATGTGTGGGTGGTTGGGCTAGAAATGGCTCAAAGTGGTCACGGTAGTGTGAAATCTTCTGAGTGTAAGTCAGATGCTTTGGTTAAGCTACGCTTTGGATTTTCCAAGCACACTTTCCAGTATACTTACCTTGTTACGACTTATCTCCTCTAGTACTTGTTGATATGTTATGTTTATTTAAGGGCATAGGATTTTCAGGTAATTGAGGAGGGTGACGGGCGGTGTGTGCGTGCTTCATTGCCAAGTTCAATTAAGCTCTCTATTCTTAATTTACTGCTAAATCCGCCTTTGGCCTATGATTTTCACAAGGGCTTTCGTTTATGTTCTTTAATAAGAAAATGTAGCCCATTGCTTCCCACCCTATGGGCTACACCTTGACCTAACGTTTTTACGGGGGTTATTGAGCTTACTATTATACCTTTTTAGGGTTTGCTGAAGATGGCGGTATACAGGCTGAGTTGGCAAAGGGTGGTGAGGTGGAGCGGGGTTTATCGATTATAGAACAGGCTCCTCTAGGGGGTATAAAGCACCGCCAAGTCCTTTGAGTTTTAAGCTGTTGCTAGTAGTCCTCTGGCGAATAGTTTTGTTGATATAACTATTTAAGTTTGTGGCTAGGCATAGTGGGGTATCTAATCCCAGTTTGGGTCCTAGCTTTCGTGTATTCAAGGGTGATAAAGTCACTTTCGTTGAGGGGTTTAATTTTAGCTATAGCTTTCTACAGCCTAGGTAATATTTAACTTTATTGTACTTATGGTCTTAAAACACTCTTTACGCCGGGGTTTGTTAATTTGGGTTATTCGTATGACCGCGGTGGCTGGCACGAAATTTACCAACTCTGGGGTAGTCTAACTTAGTCAAACTTTCGTTTATTGCTTAAGATTTATCACTGCTGTGTCCCTTGGGGGTGTGGTTGAGCAAGATATTTTGAGCTACTAGTGTGTGCTTAATATCCGCTCCTCTTAATCAGTGTATGAGTTGGAGGGCATTTTCACCGGTTCGGGGATTCTTGCATGTGTAAGTTAACTACGAACTAACAAAAAGGCTAGGACCAAACCTGTTGTGTTTATGGAGTTTAGGAACTCATCTAGGCATTTTCAGTGCCTTGCTTTATTCTATAAGCTACATGAAC